TTACTTTAACTATAAAAACTATATATTTTTCTAATATTTTATATTATTATATTTGACTATATATCATATATATTTAGAAATATAATAATATTTATTATTAGAAATTATTGAATATAAATTCTTATATTTTTTTATTGAATTACGAATTGATTAGCTATAGTAATTGTAATAGTAATTCTTAATATTGATTTAATTCTAATTCATTTCCATTTAGTTTTTAGTTAAGGAAATCAGCAAAATGAAAGAAAGAGACGCAATCCAGATCATAATGAGACATTACTCCGCTTTCAGTCATAAATAAAAGCATAAACTAAGACAAAATCGACCGTTTGAGTATTCCTAATTTCGCGGGGCAAATGGGAGGAAAAAAAGCCTATATATGTGGTATATATCCAGCTAGATTGAATTGTGGGTACAGAAATGCTAAAATAATTTCTGATTGAACCTAAGATATGGGTCTCCGAAAGAAATGACAGAAGATAGGCAAAAAAGCAAATTAGGAGTAAACGCTTTTAGATATAGGAATCCCTATCTAATCAATTCAATTAAAAGGTTACAGCATAAAATAAATAAAAAAAAAAAAGGGAACGACATCCCAATTAGATCCTAATAAAAGGAAAGGGGATATGGCGAAATTGGTAGACGCTACGGACTTAATTAAATTGAGCCTTGGTATGGAAACCTACTAAGTGATAACTTTCAAATTCAGGGAAACCCTGGAATTAAAAATGGGCAATCCTGAGCCAAATCCTATTTTAAGAAAACAAAACACAAGGATTCAGAAAGAGAGAATAAAAAAGGATAGGTGCAGAGACTCAATGGAAGCTATTCTAACAAAGGGAGTTGACTGCGATGCGGTGGTAAAAGAATCCGTCCATCGAAACTTCAGAAAGGCTGAAGGCTAAACTTTTATACGTATTATTATTATGTATACGTACTGAAATACTATAAAAAAAAATCAAATTATTAATGACGACTCAAGTCTTTTTTTTTTTTCAACTAAAAAAATTGTTGTAAATCGATTACAAGTTGAAGAAAGAATTGAATATTCATTGATAAAACCATTCACGTCATAGTCTGATAAATCCTTTGAAGAGCTGATTAATCAAACAAGAATAAAGATAGAGTCCCATTCTACATGTCAATGCTGACAGCAATGAAATTTATAGTAAGAGGAAAATCCGTCGACTTTATAAATCGTGAGGGTTCAAGTCCCTCTATCCCCCCCAAAAGGGCCCGTTTGACTCCTTAAACTATTTATCTGATCTGATCCTATACTTCAAATTAAGGTTTTTTTCTTTAGATACAAGAAATTAAAGGCCTGGACTTTGCAATTTTTTGTAATTGACATAGACCCAAGTCATCTCGTAATCTAGTAAAATGAGAATGATAAGTCGGGAATAGTCGGGATAGCTCAGTTGGTAGAGCAGAGGACTGAAAATCCTCGTGTCACCAGTTCAAATCTGGTTCCTGGCACATAATTAATTGATATGGATCAACATAGAGATTCATTAATAGTCTCTATTTAATAGTCTATATTATAATACATACTTAGCCATCTAGGTATCTCTCCAGACATCCCTCGACCGCAATTTACCTAAATTTGATTTTTATATTCTATTTTATATGAGTAAAGAGTATCTAAAGTATGTATATGTAAAAGAATATTATGTTTCCTCTTTTTTTTTTTTTTTTGAGTTCCTACCCCCTCTCGTTCAAAAATAATGTTAATACTTGACTTGATACATATTCCAAAGTGAGTTGAAAGTCTATACTCTAGAAGAATTGAAAGGAATTGAAGGCTGGGAATCAACTCATCTTAACTTAAATTTAAATAGAGTCGAATACAACTCGATTTCGATCCCCTTTCATTTTGGTGTATTTTATTTAGTTTCCTACGTAACTTTTTTTAGAGTCCATCTAAGTGATGTGCGCGGTACAAAGTTCATGATGCAGAACTCTTTTAGTTCATCCTAGTGGTTCGGCTCATCTGAAAGAAGTATCTTAAAAACTTGAGAATTTCAATGACCCCCTAATTTTTATTGTCTTTTACTTTTTTTTTAGCTTTAGCCCAGAGCTAATACGAATGAGGCTTCAATTACTCGATCTAGAACATAATGTCAAAATATTCCTTGAATATCGAGAATTGTCGAAGTGAAGATTAGTTTATTATTAGTTTATTCAATGGGCATCTTGTATTTCAAAAAAATTGGGGGCAATATAATCCTTACGTAAGGGCCATCCTATCCAACTTTCGGGCATTAAGATACGTTTGAGGCGTGGATGATTATCATAAGAGATTCCTAACATATCATAAGATTCCCGTTCTTGAAAATCCGCACTTTTCCAAACCCAGAAAACAGATGGAATTCTAGGATTCCTCCTTGGAGCAAATACTTTTATGCATATCTCTTCCGGTTGATCTACATCAGACTCTATTCTCGTAAGATGATACACGCTAGCTAACAGTCCACCCGGTGCTATATCATAGGCACATTGA